ATATGTGACAAAATCCTAGCAAGAATCTAATCTATTCCATAGCTATTTGGAACTGGAATTGACGAACAAGGAATACCCATATTAGTGTTTAGTAGTTTCAAATAGAAATCAAAATGGGGCGTGGCCAAGTGGTAAGGCAACGGGTTTTGGTCCCGCTATTCGGAGGTTCGAATCCTTCCGTCCCAGAGCATACTCTTTTATATATCAGAATAACGATATCCGAATCTAAATTGCTCTTTTTTTTTTAACAACCTTCTTTCTAAGAGTCAAATATTGGAGAAAATGTGATTCTTGCTTTTGATTTTTAATAATTGCTTAAGATTGGCACTCGAAGAACTGTGAGATTGGCGAATCTATTCTATCGAGTTATTTGATCTATCGAGTTATTTGAAGATGCAAGGTAGATTCAAAAAGATTAGTTTATTTGTGTTATTTATAATATTCGTGATATTCTTATTATTAATGATATTCTTAATTTTTTTTTTTTAGAATAGAAAAGTATAATTATAATATATAATTATAATAAAAGTAAAAATATATATATATATATTGCATTCATACAATACAATATGGGTTAATTTGAATTCTTATTGAGGCTTTTTCTTCCTAAATTATCTATTTATTTCATATAGAAGGAAGAAGTATAGATAGATTACTATGTATCGACTGAACCAATGACTATTCATGATTCCATAATTGAATCAATGTTCCAAACTAGAGGAATGTTATGGTAAAACTTCGTTTGAAACGATGTGGTAGAAAGCAACGTGCGACTTGAAGGACATGATCGGCTGTGGATGTCAAAACCCACCACTTTCCATTATGTAGAAATGAAGGTGCTTTTGGCTCGACATCCTTTGTTCTGTTCTATTATAATCCGTCTTTTTGTTGGGTTGTAATGTAAATAGTACAGGATGGAGCTCGAAGAGAAACATCCATTTTTCAGGGGCAAGGATCTAGGGTTAGTTAATGGAAATCAATAAGTTGGAACAACTTCGTAAGTCTATTTTTGATATAGAAATCGAAAGGCTCCGATTCAAACTATTTTCAAATCAAAAAGAAAAATTGTTGGAATTGGTAAAACACTTTCGATCAAAAGTGTATCATGCGGGAATTAATCGTTCATATGATTCTTTGAGAGAAAGAAAAAAAGAGAGAAAAAGGGGCATGTTGCTGCCATTTTTGAAATGATTAAATATCGCCGAAGTAATGTCTAAACCCAATGATTCAAGGCAAAGATAAAGGATCCTAGAACAAGGAAATACCCTTTTCAATTGTCTCACCAACTAGATCAAAATGAAGAATCGAAATAGATTCTAAACGAGACAAAAAAAAGGGGTTAGAGACCACTCAATAAAAGAATGCCTAAGGATTTTTTTTTTGAGCATTTTGAGAGTTATTTGACTTGAGTTATGAGAGTACGAATGCTTTTTTCTTCTTTTTTTTTTTTCGAAAAAAAAGACAGGTTTAAATGTCTAATTGATTTGCTGGGTTTATGGATCTTTTTGACATTCTAATTCCATACATAGACATAACTTTTAATCATTTTTTTCTCGAGCCGTACGAGGAGAAAACTTCTTATACGTTTCTAGGGGGGGGTATTATTTAACTACATCTATCCCAATGAGCCGTTTATCGAATCGTTGCAATTGATGTTCGATCCCGAAGAGAGGGAAGAGATCTTCGAAAAGTGGGTTTTTATGATCCGATAAATAATCAAACCTATTTAAATGTTCCCGCTATTCTCTATTTCCTTGAAAAAGGAGCTCAACCCACAGGAACTGTTCATGATATTTTAAAGAAGGCGGGGGTTTTTACGGAACTTAGTCTTAATCAAACAAAATTCAATTAATGAAATACAAAAAAGAGGGTGTGGATGACTCATATCTAGCTTTGTATAAATTTTTCTTTATTATTTCCTCCCCCCTCTTTTGTTCTATTCATACTTTATTTATTATTCGTATTTCTTATTGCTTTGCTACTATAGAATATTGCTACTATAGAATACCGTGTTCTATACCAACAAAACCAAATTTTATTGAGCTAATTTTATTGATATAAAATATAGAGAAAAAAGATCAATTGAATAAATGAAGTAATTGCATTTAAAAAAATAACATAAAATAAGATAAAAAAAACAGATAAAATAACATAACAGATAAAATAACATATAAAAATATAAAATATTAATAATAATTAATATAATAATAATAATTAATAAAAAAAAAAAAAATAATAATTAATAAAATAATAAAAAAAGAAATTGACTTAATTCTTTTTTCATTGTATTTTTTTATAGTCTTTTTTATATTCTTTATTCTTTTCTCAACTATTCTTTATTTTTTTCTCAACATTTATATTCAAAATTGACAATCATATTGACAACAGTGTATCGAACAAATATAATTCGATCGTAGATAAATAGATCTATTTATCCCCGCCCACAAGTTTGGCACTTCACTTCATTCAAATAATGGGTTCTTTCTTTGAATTTGTTGTG